AAGGAGTTCTAAAATACATATACTTATAGTATACCAACGGATTAGCCTATTCCCTCTATGGGGAAGAAAGAAAATAAGGGAGCCACTTAATATTGGGAAAACTACAATTATTGTTAACCAAGGAAAATAATTCGTGGTAAAGACAAGATACACTTGGACCACTAAACCCGTGCTCAAAATCAAATGATTTTGAGCACGGGTTTAGTCGGTAAAAAAAAAATCAAATGAATTCAAGTAAAGTTTTCTGGAACAGATCAATAAGCTAGGCCCATACTGCGAGTTGTTTCAGATCCTAAATAAACTCGAACACTCAAGAAATCCGTTGGACAGGCGGATTCACATCTCTTACAACCAACACAGTCCTCTGTTCTTGGAGCGGAAGCAATTTGTTTCGCTTTACATCCGTCCCAAGGTATCATTTCTAATACATCAGTAGGACAAGCCCGGACACATTGAGTACATCCTATACATGTATCATAAATCTTTACTGAATGTGACATTGGATCTATACATTTTTGAACGTTATAGATTTTCGATCTAGTAAGTTTAGAAACGAATCCTATATTGAGATACTAGATGAATCAATAAATTATCAGAATTTTTATGACAAATCTACACTTCTGGGTTGTTAGGAGAGAGAACCAAAATACTTTTATTTCTTATATTTTTATACCCACAATCATACCTTACATAGTAAACACGCCTTCATTTATCAAGATATTAGAATTTCTATGATTAATACTATACTATTTATTCAACAAATTCGATTGGTTGATACAGGTTGATTTTCTATTACGATAAATTGATGAAACAATAGCTAGTCCAATAGCTGCTTCAGCGGCTGCAATAGCTATCACAAAAATAGAGAAAATGTCTCCTTTTAATTGACGATTATCAAAAAAATCGGAAAACGTTACAAAATTGATATTAACCGCATTTAATATAAGTTCAAGACACATAAGGGCTCTAACCATATTTCGACTTGTGATCAATCCATAGATACCGATAGAAAATAAATAGGCACTCAAAACAAGTACATGTTCTAGTATCATTAACCAACTCCTTATCAATCTTGATTCATTTCAAACAATTCAATCATTCTATTTACTTTCATATAGAAAGGCTGGAATAAAGTAAAGTAATCCGTTGGTAATAGACTGTCCTAAAGTCTTTCTCTTTTTTCAACCCCTTTCTTTTATCATCTTTTATCAAAGAATTTATGAAGGAAAAAAATGTGATAACCAAGAACAAAGTTTGATTTGAATTCCTAGTTTTAAAGAATTCTTATTGACGAGCTACAGCAATTGCACCTATTAAAGCAACTAAAAGAATTATTGAAATGAATTCGAATGGAAGAAAAAAATCTGTTGATAAATGAATTCCAATTTGTTGACTATTACTTATCAAATCTTGCTCTACAATCTGATTTGATTTTGTAGTCCAAATAATCCCATACCATGACGTATCTAGAATAGTCGTAATTAGTGAAATAAAAATACTTGTACAAACTATCGAAGTAACTCCATCCCCCACGGTCCAAAGATGAAAATCCTTGTAATATTCTGAACCATTCATGAACATAACAGCAAAAATGATTAAAACATTTATAGCTCCTACGTAAATAAGGAGTTGCGCGGCAGCTACAAAATAGGAGTTTGATAGAATATAGAATAGAGATATACAGACAAGAACCAACCCCAACGAAAAGGCAGAATAGATTGGATTGGGAAGTACTACTACTCCTAGACCTCCTAATATAAGACCCGATCCCAGAAAGACTAAAAGAAAATCATGTATTGGCCCAGGTAAATCCATTTTTTTATAGAAAAAATATTAAAATATAAATCTTTCATGATTTAATTGACCTGACCAGGAAAAAGAAGTTACTCTGATACTTTTAAATTGTAAAACGATAAAACAAATAAGTGTAGATTGATGTAGATAAAGTTATTGGATCACCCGCATTTCCTATTCGAGTTTGAAACTATATATTTTAAATAAAAATAGAGTAAATTTTTTCAATTCAAATTAAGCTAAGACTCTCACTAATCAATTAATAGTTTGTATTGAACAAGCAAAAACTTTATTTTTGGGGGTTCAAACTGAACCTCAGTAATTGAAATTAAAAAATTTTGTATTCAAAAAAAGGATCTATTTTTTTATTTGAGGGGAATTCAAAATTGTTCGAATTGTATAATCATCAATTACGGATATCGGTAACCGACCCAACGCAATTTGATTATAATTCAATTCATGACGATCATAAGTAGAAAGTTCATATTCTTCAGTCATTGATAAACAATTAGTTGGACAATACTCAACACAATTACCACAAAATATACAGACTCCAAAATCAATACTGTAATTAAACAGGCGTTTCTTTCGAATATCTGTTTCCAATTTCCAATCTACAACAGGTAGATCTATAGGACATACACGAACACATACTTCGCAAGCAATACATTTATCAAATTCAAAGTGGATTCGGCCTCGGAAACGTTCCGAGGTGATCAATTTTTCATAGGGATATTGAATAGTTACTGGTAAACGATTTGCGTGGGACAAGGTAATCATGAAACCTTGACCGATGTACCGGGCTGCTCGTATTGTTTGTTGACCATAATTTATGAACTCAGTTACCATAGGGAACATATAGTGAATATTTAAAAAGGTTTTTTTTGTTTCTTTCTCTTGTTTGAGAGAAGTTGTGAATATTATTGTAGTTCTTTAGAGTGAAAGAAGTTGGGACGAAGTTGTTAATAATAGATTACCTAGAGAAATAGGTAAAAGAAATTTCCATCCAAGATTCAAAAGTTGGTCCATTCTAAGTCTCGGTAAAGTCCATCTTGTTGCAATAGGAATGAACAAGAATAAATAAGTTTTAGCTAATGTAATAAAAATACCAATTATTGTTCCAAAAACCTTACCGGCTTTATTTATATCAAGAAATCCAGGAACGGATATATACGGAATAGAAAAATTCCAACCCCCCAAGTAAAGAACTGTTACAAATAATGAAGAAACTAATAAATTCAGATACGAAGCAACATAAAATAAACCAAATTTTATACCTGAATATTCGGTTTGATAGCCTGCTACTAACTCTTCTTCGGCTTCTGGTAAATCAAAGGGTAATCTTTCACACTCGGCTAGAGAAGAAATTAGAAAAATAAAAAACCCTATAGGTTGACGCCACAAATTCCACCCCCAAAAACCATACTTTGATTGCGCTTCAATTATATCAACTGTACTTGAACTGTTAGATAATTATAGTCGATGATAACATCACTGCTCCATCGCTATTTCAGAACCGTACATGAGACTTTCACCTCATACGGCTCCTCGGAGGTCACAAATAAATCTAAAGAACCTTCGCTATTTTTGAATCTTGATATTTGATAGGATAGATAGACACCCCACCTAAGGTTCCGAATTATACCAATGGAATTCTGTCTGCTAGATTTTAATAAATAAAAAAGTGCTTCTGAATTTATCTTATCCTTTAAAGAATTTTTATTTTTCTTTGTTGATTAATAACTAAATCCTTGAATAAAAAACTTTTTTGTAAAAATATCACATAGATATTTCAACCTATTATTTTAATTACGAAAAAAAATGAATTAGACACGAGATTAGTATTTATAAATCATGACAATAATCTATCTCTTTTTTTTTTCAATTCTATTCTTTCTATTTTATTTCGTTCCTATTCTTCTTTCTCATAAAAAGGGACTTTAACCAAAGTAAAAGATTACTTCGTTCTTAATAGTTATTTATTTAATCAGTGGATAGGAACATACTCTGGATCGGAATCATGGGGAGTACTTCTTTATCATTTCTACTAACTTAAAGTCCCAATTCAAATTCCTTTTTTGTACAGAAATATCCTTTTGGATAACTCCTATAAACTCCATTACGAATCCTTTGTGTATCTTGGTCTTCCTAACCATCCACCTATTTTTGCTCAACCTTGCATTATGGTAGTAACATCTATAGTAATAGATATTAAAAATTCCATATGGTTGATCTTTTGAACCCGCTTCAAGTCATGATGACTAATCAACCATTCTTGGGGTAAACCGTCTCTACTACTTTTACTTAATTCTTGTACATTAGGAAATGAGATTCAAACCCTTATTACTTTACTGCAAATTTACAAGCCGTTTTTTCTCACTCATATAACTATCTGGTTTAATTTATCAATTCAAATGATGAATCAAAAAATTCAAATTATTTCACTTTCTTCCGATAAAGATAAAGAATAGGGGGTTTTTGACGGCTCACCGAATCACACGTAGAGATATTGATAATACACATAGAGTTAATGGTATTTCATAACTAATTGATTGGGCAGCAGCCCGTAAACCACCTAAAAAGGAATATTTATTATTTGATCCATATCCTGACATAAGAAGTCCAAGGGGAGCAATACTTGAAATGGCGATCCATAAAAAAACACCAATACTAAGATCGGCTAGAATAAGGTTAGAGCTAAAAGGAATTACTGAAAAACTGAGTAAAATGGATATGACTGCTATAGATGGTCCAATACTGAACAAACGAGCATCTCCTCTAGATGGAAGAAGATTCTCTTTGAAAAGTAGTTTTGTACCGTCTGCTAGGGCTTGAAGGATTCCCAAGGGGCCGGCATACTCAGGACCAATACGTTGTTGTATCCCCGCAGAAATTTCTCTTTCTAACCAAACAATTACTAATACGCCGATTATAATTCCTAATACAAGAGCTAAAATAGGGACAAGGATCCATATGATTCCGTAGAGTTCTTTTAAGGATTCCAATCTGGAAAACAAATTGATAACCTTTATTTCTGTTGTATCAATTATCATTTCAACGATCAACTTCTCCCATAATAATATCTATGCTACCTAGTATTGTCATAATATCAGCCAATTTCATTCTTTTAACTAAATGAGGAAGAATTTGCAAATTAATAAAACCCGGTGGGCGGATTTTCCATCTCCAAGGAAAAACAGTCTGATCTCCTATCAAAAAAATTCCCAATTCTCCTTTTGGGGCTTCGACTCTCACATAAAGTTCTTGTTTCGACAATTCAAAAGTCGGAGAAGGTTTTTTACTAATAAATCGATATTCAAAATCATCCCATTCGGGATCTTTTACTCTAGCAAAGCGTCGGGTTTCTAAATTTTCATAGGGACCCCCTGGGATTCCTTCCAGAGCCTGTTGAATAATTTTTATCGATTCTGTCATTTCACCGATTCGTACTAAATAACGAGCTAAAGAATCCCCCTCTTTTTGCCATTGAACCTGCCAATCTAATTCGTCGTAACACTCATAACGATCAATTTTACGAAGATCCCATTGTATTCCGGAAGCTCGTAGCATTGGTCCTGATAAACCCCAATTTATCGCTTCTTCTCCACCAATAATGCCTACACCTTCAACACGTTCTAAAAATATAGGATTCCGTGTAATAAGTTTTTGATATTCAGTAACCCTTGTTAAAAAGTAATCGCAAAAATCCAAACATTTATCTATCCATCCATAAGGTAGATCAGCGGCTACTCCTCCAATACGAAAATAATTATGCATCATTCGCATACCAGTAGCAGCTTCGAATAGGTCATATATTAATTCTCTTTCTCGAAAAATATAGAAGAAGGGGGTCTGTGCCCCAATATCTGCCATAAAAGGGCCTAGCCATAATAAATGAGAAGCTATACGACTCAACTCCAACATAATTACTCTTATATAGCTAGCCCTTTTAGGTACTTGAATATTTCCTAACTGTTCGGGCCCATTCACAGTTATTGCTTCTGTGAACATAGTAGCTAAATAATCCCAACGTGTTACATAAGGCAAATATTGTATAATTGTTCGGTTTTCCGCAATTTTCTCCATCCCTCTGTGTAAATAACCCAATATTGGTTCACAGTCAATAACATCTTCACCATCTAGAGTAACAATGAGTCGAAGAACACCATGCATTGATGGGTGCTGAGGACCCATATTTACTATCATGAGGTCTTTTCTTGTAACTGGCGCAGTCATAAGTTTTTTATCGATTCATTTTTCCATGAATTGCTGAAAGTGAAAAGAGGTTTATCAAAATTGAAATGAAAAAATAACACGATTCCACAAATTAACGAGTTTTTCTTTCTTGAATATCTAACTGATCAATTAATTCTTTATAACGTACTCTATTTTTTTTTGACAAATAAGCCAGTAGTCGTTGACGTTTTCCCAAAATTTTCCGTAAACCCCTCTGAGATAAATAGTCCTTTTTGTGTAATTGTAAATGAGAAGTAAGTTTTCGTATCTTATTGGTAAAACTGAATACTTGAAATTCAACAGACCCTTTGTTTTCTTCTTGAGAAATAACTGAAATGAATGGATTTTTTACCATAAATTTATCCGCCCCTTTTTAGAGATATGGATTTTAACGATCAGTAATAATAATGCTAGTCATTTTAATGCGATATATACAATAATCTGTATTTATGGATTCAAAAATTTTATTTATTTTTTATTTATTTTAAAGTACGGCGCATATATTTTAGAATTCATAAAAGTGAATAATTTTAACCCTACCTCAAATTTACTAGATTAAAGATTTTGTTTATTCACTGGAATATAACACAGGGGCATATGTACATCTGTTTGCTATGATATATCTTCTATGGTAAAAAAAATCTAAGTTTTAAACCGCGGATACATATGTATCCTTAACATACTAAAACGACTACCGTTATTGGTATTAAACCAATAACGATTCATGCAAGCTAAATCTTCTAATCGATAATTAGGCCAAAGAAAAAACTTGAATTGAATTAATTCATTTTTATATCTAATATTTTTTGACCAGTTCTCATTATAACATACTGGATTTCTATCCACACCCTTGCCGCTTTTTGAATTAAAACAAGTGAAAATTCTCAACTCTCTTCGACGTCTAGATGATAAAATAGTTTCAGGAACAAGCAAATCAAAATCATTTTTTTCTCTATTTCTTATTATTTTTTGATATTCTGAAATGGACTCATTAAAATGAGTCTTATCAATATATCCCTGTTCGTGGTATCTTTGATTACTTGTTTTGTACTTACTTTTATGAACCAAGGAAATATCTATGGTTTGATACATAATAAATTGTCCATCATTTTTTACAGACACACGAGTGGGTTCGATAATAAATAGTCCCTTTTTCATCAATTCTGGAAAAGTTAAATTTTGTTCAATCAACATTATATCCAAACGAAGTTCTCCTCGTTGAATCGAGGATATAGTAATTTTTCTTGGATTATTCAGTCTAAGCAGGAGACAATATACCTTGATATTATTGATTATTCTTTGATTCAAAGAATCGTCCCATCTCAATTGAAAAAGCAAATAACGTTTCAGGAAGAAATCCATTTCTGCTTCCGTCTTACTTTTGTATTGTTTTTTCTTTTTACGCTTTTTACTGTTAGATTCCGCATCATTTTCTTCAATACCCTTTTGTTGGTTTGATAGAACGGATCCAAGATTGCCTTGGTTTTTTACATTTAATCCAAGATCGCCTTGTGCTAGGGGTTCTTCTTTATTTTTCTTTTTTATTTTTTTATACCATCGAATAAAAAAATTACTTTTTTGTTTTTCATTGATGTTTTTATTTCTATTTGCCCCAATATTTTCATTTTTATTAGAATTTAAAAGAAGAAATTTGCTTCGTATAATCCACGGTTTTATTTTATATACATTATATAGTTGTAAAAATTCTTGGAATAACCAAAGTTCCAGATTCGGTATTGGACGGTTTAGCATTTCTTCATTCATTCCCATCCAATCAAAAAGTACCCCTTTAAGATTTATTGTGAGATTTGCTGCATTTTTTTTTTTATCTTGATGAATCATAAGATAAAAAAGATCTTTTTTACCCAATTTATCAACTATTTGGTAATTATGAGTACCCGTCTTAGTACTTTGGTTAATCTTGGTATCGATCTGTATCCAGGTTTCAAGATCGGCTTTTTCTTTTAAATAAAATTTTAAGATTTTCCAATCAAAATATTTTCTATTTTCATTTTTTTCGATATATAAAAAACTGTCTTTTCCTAGATAACTATTGATAAGAGGATTCTCCAAGATATAAAAAAAGTTGTCTTTTTGTATGTTGGAATTGTAAAAAAGCTCTTGATTCTTATTTACTTCCAATCCTAATCTATAACTATAAATAGAAGAGGCCCTCTTTTTTTCATAATTAAGATATTTGTATGATAAAAGGTTATATCTATTGTATTTTGGAAAATTTTCTTTTTCATTCAATAAAGAATATACTTCATAATCATTTTGTTTTCTGTAAAAATTTAATTGGTCTTTCTCATATGACTCCCATTTATTAATTTTTTTTTTTTTAGTCATACAACGTTGATTAATTCTATTCCGCCATCTTTGCGGTATTAATCTATACCATCTACTCTGAGATAAATCATATTGATAATGTCTTCTTAGCCAGTTTTTCCAGCCATTCATTGCAGAATTTTGAAGTTTTTTATGTCCTAATCCGGTCTGAAATATTCCTTGTGTTCCAAAAAAATTCTTTATTTCAGTCTTAAGAAATAAAGAAGTTCCCTTATATTGAAGAACGGATTGTAATTTATACAAATTTCTAACTTGGGTTTGGGATAACCTATAAAATACATATGCTTGTGACAAGTAGGAAAAATCACTCAAAATATGTGAATTTTGTTTATTAACAAAATCAAGTGGCTTTTTTTTATTTAATTCAAAATTCGAAATAAAACGACTTGTATTTGCATTTTGTTTATTCGTTTTTTCTTGATTTGGTTCATTATTGTAAATATATTGATCAATAATTTTTTTTGTTGATTCAAGAAAAAGTTGTTTATTGATTAGTAGAATATTACTGATAGATAAAAAAATATCTATGTATATTCTTTCAATGAAAAATTTTACAAAATAATAGAATTTATAGGTTAATTGAGCATTTCTTCTTTTTAATATTTGCCAAATATTTTTTGGTGACTCTAATTTTTTAGGATTATAACTTCTTTTGTTAAGACTAATATTTATTGCTGCAGTTCTTTTTTTTTTCTCTTTTGTAATTTTTTCTATTTGATTTCGAATTCTATTGATTTTATCAGTCAGATCGTTCATTTTTTTTTTTGTCAATGCAGATTTTGACCAAGTCGAAGATTGAATCTGACTAAATGATTCATCAATTATTTGATTTCTGGTCATAGAATCCTTTTCTTTTTTAGTTTCATTTGATTCATATACTTTTCTCAATCTAAACCTAAATAATAGAATTGGGTTAAGTTCTTTTATTCGTTTTTTTATAAATATAACATTTTTTAGAATCCAATTTTTTATTTCTTTAAAAACTTTTAGAAGTAATTTTGTTTTTCCTTTTAAAATATTTAGAGTTATAAAATACTTCTTTTTAAATTTTTCAATTTTTTTATTGAGCTCCTTAAGAATGGGTTCAAAAAACGAGGGGCGCTTTCGAGGAGAACCAAAAGGAAGTTCAGCTTCCATTCCCCAAACTGTCAAAAAACAAAAATCAGATTTTTTATTTTTTTTTTTCATTAGATCTCTAGGAGAGTTAGATCCGCGCCAAGGTTTCAGATGGAAAGGAAATAAAATTTTAATCTGAATACCATCTCTTACCCAATTTTGCGGAAATTCTGTTTCTGATAATTGAACACCATTATAGGTACATTTAACATGCATTTCTCTATTCCATTCCTCTAAATCCTCATTCCATTCTGGAAGTTGAAATAATAATATACGTCCAATATTTTTAGCTATTATCAATGAAGGCAATAGAAAATATTTTCTAAGAATTGATTGAGTTATTAACATGTAACCTCTTATTCTTTGTGCAAAAGGAAGGGTATCCCAGGCTTCTGCTATTTCCATCTGTACTATTTCCTTTCTTTTGTTCTCTTCTATTTTTGTCTTCTCTTCTGCATACTTTCCAACTTTGGCCTCTGCTCCGCCCTTTGTCCAATTTCTAAAA